TCCCCTTTTCTGAGGAATAATATGGTTTTCTAATTTGATTGCCCAATAAGCTTATCAAATGAATTGTAATTACAATTGAAACAATAGAAAAGGAAATATGAGTTAATATATGCTCTAAAGTTGAAAATATCATAAAAATGAAAAAACGGGGGATCCCCCCGTATTAATTAAGAAATAGAAATTGGGAATTTAATTTAATTTTATTATAGGATCTATTTGATATCTTTTAGAAGATGGCATGCCGCCACTCGGACTCGAACCGAGATGCTCTAGCACTGCTTCCTAAGAGCAGCGTGTCTACCGATTTCACCATAGCGGCTTGCTCGAACTCATAATAACCTATTTATATTCAATCGTCGAGATTGAACAAGTCAATTCACTCAAATAAGTTTTTTTTAGTAAAAAAAAAAAGAGTTCAAAAAAGTCAATTTAAAGGTTCAGTAGTTTCTTTAAGGTGTCTGGTTTTAGGGCTTTGACGTAGTTTAGCCGATTCTAAAATACGACTCTTGCAACGATAGAATTCTTCGATAGACTAAAAAACTTTTTTCTTTTATTGTCATTATTTCTGGTTTATCTTATTTAATAAATTCAATTTGAAACACAAACTCAATTTTATCAATGAATCTAAAATATGTCTATTTTGTATTACTCCAAATTGCCACTTGTACATATAATAATATCTCAACAATTAAGTTCTTTTATTGATTATTCATTGGGCTGAAAATTGGATATATATGGAAAATACATTAAATATAGTATATATAATAAATTAAGAAGTCAGAAAGTTATCCAAAAATCTTTAACACGGAATGGATTAGTTTGAACAATTAATTAATTTGAACTAAAAATATTCTATATACCCTTCCTGATAAATATAAAATTTTTTCATTATTTATTCTTTTAAAGGTCGATGGGGAAAAGAAGACTCCCCACCACCAAAATCTGAATGAAAATATACTAAAAAATTCAAATAAAAAATCTTATATATATTTATTTTATTTTATAATTTAGAAAGAAGAATACTTCTTCTTTTTATAAGATTAAGAGTCTATTTCATATTGATTAGAATAGGAACTGCCAATTGTTAATTTTATATTAACTTTAATATTAAAATATTAACTTTAATATAAAATTAACAAATTACTGAGATATTAATGATATTAATTACTGATCCAATTTTTTTAGTCAAATCCATTCCAAATTATTCCAATATTTTAGGACTTATTTGTTTGTCGTACAAAAAAACTTTTTGAATTCCCGGTAGAAAGAGATTTCCCTAATGACAAAGCTTTTAATGCCGCCCAATATCCTTTCCTTTTCCAAATATTTTTACGAATACGCTTTTTTGATATCGAAGTACGTTTTTTTGGAACTGCCATTTAAAAAAGAAGAAGTTAGTCATTGTTATAGTTGGATGTGAAAGACATCTGTTGTTCAAAACGAATTATTATTTCTTATCTTATATTCATTATCTATTTTTTTTTATAAAAGATTCTCTTCATAGAAATCTAGATACGTCAAAGATCCGTGAAAATAAAAAATGACTCGAAATAACAAAATTTTGATTCCATACACTATTTGTAAAACCAAAAATTTTTGGTTTTGAACTCTTAGTTCTCATTGTTTATATCTCATCTGCTATGGGATAGAAATCAAAAGAAATAAAGAACCTAAAATACCTTTATTTTAGTCATTCTATATTTTATTTACATGTAATAAAATACCCTGTAAACTTTTGCCTAATAAATTGAGTCTTTTTTTAGTAAAACTTGAAAAAAAAAAATACACCTAAACTTTAAAACTCGAATGAGACTAGTAAAAAATCTGTTAAAGGGTATGTAGTTTGATAAAAAAGGATCTCAGTCATTTTTTATCCTTGCTCGATAAAAAGTGCATTTTAGAGCTATAATCTTATAAACTTTCCAAATATTCCTAATAAATTGTTTTGATTGAAATGGAAAACAATAAATCCCATAATGAATTAGTTAATGAGTTTAAATAAACTAACTAAAATCAAGAGGTTTTATTTCATTAGACCAACCACCTTAGTTAATCCTCTAATTCATATTAGCATCAAGTACTCTTTTTAGCCTAAAATTTTATCCTTGCTCTATGAATATTAATAATATTTTTTATTTTCCTACTTTCCTATTATAAGTATTCGTTTTTATATGTCACTTGGTTATATCATTTGACCAATTGTAACTTCTTGTTTTGCATATTTGAACAATTTTGAAAAGACTCAGAATAAATACTAATATAAATATAAATTATTAAATAAGTTAGTGCATATCTTTATTTTTTATTTACTTTTTCGAAAGAGCTAAGATCCGGTGAATCGGAAACAATTAATTAAGAAAAAAAACTTTTTTTATGGAACAGACATATCAATATGCGTGGATAATACCTTTTCTTCCACTTCCAGTTCCTATGTTAATAGGGTTGGGACTTCTTATTTTTCCGACGGCAACAAAAAGTCTTCGTCGTATGTGGGCTTTTC